CTTGGGCAAATCCAAAGAGGGTTTTCCTGTACGTTCATCAGAAAATATTTCTAGATCCCAATAGACCCAATGCCAGATAGCTGCCAAAAAGCATAAGCCAGAAAACACAATATGCGCCCCAGCTACACCTTCGTAACTCCAAATCCCCGGATTCGTTACAGTTCCTCCTGTGATACTCCAACCCCCCCATGAATTGGTTATTCCTAAACGAGTCATGAAGGGTATAACGAACATACCCTGTCTCCACATTGGATCAAGAATAGGGTCAGAAGGATCAAAAACTGCTAATTCATACAGAGCCATCGAGCCCGCCCAACCAGCAACCAGAGCTGTATGCATTATATGAACGGAAAGCAACCGGCCGGGATCATTCAATACAACGGTATGAACACGATACCAAGGCAAACCCATGGAAAATACCCCTTTATCGAAGAAAAATAGACACTACGTAACTTTATTGCATTGGAAAAAATTATACTATGATTATCCTATAGACTTCCCCTGTTCAGGGGATTTTTTCCTAACAAGGGTTAGGTTAATATTGATTCTATATTCTATTCGTAATAATGGAAGAATTCTGTTCGTAAGAACAAAGAGAAACAGATTTATTCTATATTCGATAAGTACCAATATGCAATGGTGGATTGATACCATTTTCTATGAGAAAATTTGTCCATCCTTCATTTATCATTAGAAGGATCTATTCGTAAAAAATTTCCTTTATTTATTTTGTCTTTCTTTCTAAATTTTTCTAATCTATGGATAAAATAAATATGATAAAGCCAATATTATAAAGACAAGAAAAATAAAGACAATAAAACCATATTGTTACGTTTCCACATCAAAGTGAAATATAGTATTTAGTTCTTTTTTCTTTCAATCCATGCCTATTGGTGTTCCAAAAGTACCTTTCCGAAGTCCTGGAGAGGAAGATGCATCTTGGGTTGACGTATAGTGCGACTTGTCAGATATCTTGGGTCATATGGGATTTCCCCATTCTCTCCCCCGACCGAGATATCCTCTGTTTCGCCCAAGAAAGAGAAATTGAATTATCGAAAAATTGGAGCGTGAAATGCAATTAAATGCATTATTTGGGGGAATTCATAGAATTATATCAATTAGAATAATTTATGGTTGGCTTTGGCTGGACGAAAAAAATGAAGTATCCAGGCTCCGTTTAAAAAAAAACCCAATTGGTAATATATCTATGATTACTATGTGTATCATAAATGATTATTTGTAAAGTCATAACAAAAAGAAATGGTGATGGGAAGATTTGTCCTATATGTGCAAATCAAAATCGGGCGAATCTTTACCCGGAGTAGAGCATAAACCTAAAAAGATGAAAGAGACCCATTCAGGAACAAGAAAATACCATCGTAATTGGGATTGAATTTCGATGAAAGAATACATCAATGAGAAGTTAATTCGATAAGTTTATTTACCCTTTTTTTATATTATCAAAGAAGAAATCAAAATTCATCTTTATTGAAAAATCGAAGAAAAAGCCCTTTCATTAAAAAATTAGAAAAACCCGAAAAAGAAAGAGGACTGGAATCTATACATTGATTCTTTTCTTCGCAATTTTTTTGAACCGTATGCATCAAAAGGTGCATGTACGGTTCCTAAGGAATACAATTTTACCCTACTCAACCGACTTTATCGAGAAAGATTACTTTTTTTAGGCCAAGAGGTTGATAGCGAGATCTCGAATCAACTTATTGGTCTTATGGTATATCTCAGTATCGAGGATGAGACTAAAGATCTGTATTTGTTTATAAACTCCCCTGGTGGATGGATAATACCCGGAATAGCCATTTATGATACTATGCAATTTGTACGACCAGAGGTCCATACAATATGCATGGGATTGGCCGCGTCAATGGGATCTTTTATTCTGGTTGGAGGAGAAATTACCAAACGTCTAGCATTCCCTCACGCTTGGCGCCAATGAAGTTTTTTTATTTGAGAGAAAAAAGAAAACTATGCCTTCGCCATATGAATATTAAGTAATAATAGCATGGCACTTCGAATTCGATATGAAAAATTTTGTATTTTTTTTTCAAAAGATTTGATTATGTATCGAGAGAGTAGTATGAGATAAAAGATATTTCCGACTTTCTCTTATCTATCGGAAGTCCAATTCAGCGTCACAAACTTGTTTGTTTTTACACTAACGGGCTCTTAACAATATTTAAGTTATAAAAAAAAAGAGTGCGAAAAAACCAAATTTTTTTGATTGGCTCAAAAAGAAACTTTGGGATTGCTGAATCAAAGACAAAAAAAATCCATTTTAAAATAGAAAGCAACGGAGCCATCATAGTATTTTTGAACTCCTCCGAAAAAAAAAGAAGGGTGGCATTTTGATCATTTACCCATCTGGGGCTAATAGATTCTATTTTTTATCTTTCTTGAATGGAAAAGTTAGGGGTCAATTTGATTATAGAGCCGTATGCAATGCATAAAAGATAATGCCCGTACGGTTGTTCAATTCTATCCTTTTTCCTATTATTCTTTATCTTTCTTTTCTGTTTCTTTCATCACACCAGATAGAGAAACCTTCTATTATCAGGGTAATGATGCATCAACCTGCTAGTTCTTTTTATGAGGCACAAACGGGAGAATTTATCCTGGAAGCGGAAGAACTGCTGAAACTACGCGAAACCATCACAAGGGTTTATGTACAAAGGACGCGTAAACCTTTATGGGTTGTATCTGAAGACATGGAAAGAGACGTTTTTATGTCAGCAACAGAAGCCCAAACTTATGGAATTGTTGATCTTGTAGCAGTTGAATGAAAAAGTGGATTTTGTGCAAATCTGTGATTTGATATTTTATCTCCGAGTTTACTATATAAATAAATAAAAAATCCGGTTAGGATCAATCTAAACCAGCCCATTATATATATGACTCAACATGCCAACTATTAAACAACTTATTAGAAATACAAGACAGCCCATTCGAAATGTCACGAAATCCCCCGCTCTTCGGGGATGTCCTCAGCGTCGAGGAACATGTACTAGGGTGTATGTGCGACTCGTTTAGATCATGAGCTGACAGGAAAAAGCAAGAAAACTGCTTCCAGTATGACTGATCAGTACTAATGAATAGGATAGAATGGAAGAAGGAACTCCATTCACTATCTAAAAATAAGCAAATCTATCCTTCTATTGTGTATAAAGTTTATGGTTTCCGTTGGTGCAAATTCAATCACCTGAATTTAAGATGAGAAACAATTCTCCATTGGTAGCAACTGATTATCCATTAAGCGGAAAAATCTTATTAAAATTAAAAAAAAAAAAAGAAGTTCTCGCTCAGTCAAGAACGGACTACGAGGGTCAGCTACCCAGCTAACTTTCCTAATTAAATACCGTTACTGTATAGGCGGGTCTCATTGTGAAAGACCTGTTACTGGATAATTCATAGGTAGAGCCAAAGAGTGTGGTGTGAACTATACAAGTTACCAATAACATTGATGAAATATTAAATGAAGTAAGGGCTCCGGTGTATAGAGAAGACCTCACCGTTTAAGAAGTAACCATAGAAACGAGGAAACCCACAATTTCTTTCATATTTCCCAGTAAAATACCCCAAAAAAGAAAAAATCGTGGTCGGGAAGGTTATAGTAGCCAAAGCCATTGGAATTTGTATTTTATACATTGGAAAAATCCGTTTGGTTATTAGTTATTAATAGGCCAGGACGGGAAAAATAATAACTGAAAGAAAAAAATCAATTAGTTATTTGTCAAAATTTTATTTATTCAATGACTAGAGTTAAACGCGGATATATAGCCCGGAAACGTAGAACAAAAATTCGTTTATTTGCATCAAGTTTTCGAGGATCTCACTCAAGACTTACTCGAACTATTACTCAACAGAAAATAAGAGCTTTGGTTTCGGCTCATCGGGATAGAGATAAGCAAAAGAGAAATTTTCGTCGTTTGTGGATCACTCGAATAAACGCAGTAATTCGAGAAAAGGGAGTATCTTATAGTTATAGTAAATTAATACATGATCTATATAAGAGGCAGTTGCTTCTTAATCGTAAAATACTGGCCCAAATAGCTATATCAAATAGGAATTGTCTTTATATGATTTCCAACGAAATCAGAGAAAAAGTAGATTGGAAAGAATACACCGAAATAATTTAAATGGGGTTCCCCGGAGAATGAACTCCGGGAGGGTGGAGTTGAAGTCAAAATTACTATGAGAAATGCGCTAAAGTAGTCAAAATGAATGAACACGTTCAATAAAAAAATCTTTTTTTTTCCGATTCGTTTTTTTTTTACGACACAATAATCTGGATTCTAAGATTTGTCAAATAAAACACCAATCCATGTTTGAGTTCAAATTGGAATTCTGATTGAAGTGAACAAAAAATAAGCCTATTTATTTCTGGTTCTAAGACCAGTAGTTCTAGTGGTCGACTCGATTCTTTCAAATTGTTTCTCATTATTGAGAAAAGGTAACAAAGATAAAATACGAGCTTGTTTTATAGCAATAGTAATTAATCGTTGTTGTTTCAAGGTCAATCTATTTACTCGTCTAGATAATATTTTTCCCTGTTCACTAATAAATCGACTAATTAAACTCATGTTTCTATAATCAATTCGATCCCCCGATTGAATCGGGGGCAAACGCCTACGAAAAGATCGCTTGGATTTAAGAAAAGGTCGCTTGGATTTATCCATGGTTTGTTTGTTTAGTTTATTTCTTATCCCGAAATATTTCTTAATTGTAATTTTAACTCCAAATAGGATTCTTTTTATTTAAATGCAATATCTTCTATTTATATTTCAATGTGTTCTATATAATGTCATTTTTCTCCTTTCAAGGATAAGACATACTCGATTCAATCTATTTCTTTATTTCCCCATGAATCATATGTTTGTAACAATAGGGACAGAATTTTCTCAATTCTAATCGATTGGGCGTATTGTGCCGGTTCTTTTGAGTAATATATCTGGAAATACCCGTTGATACCTTCTTAACACCGTTTTGTATACAACTGGTACATTCCAAAATTACCGTTACCCGCGCATCTTTTCTCTTGGCCATGAACCTCCTTTGGATTTTTGATTTACTCAACTCTTCTATTTTGATTCGAAATGAAGAAAAAGAAAGGAAGGAAAAAATAAAAGTTATTAACTTGAAATCCAACTCTAAAAGATCAAAATCAATTAAATCAAAGCAAAGCCATAAAAGCCATAGTAAATAATAAGCAAGACAATGAGAATGAGTTCGAAATTCTATTTAACTCCGAAGGGCAGTTAAAGATCTTGTATTCTTGCCCTAGACCCCGATTTTCCTACTCTACCCCCACGTCTCTATTTTTAATTCGAATTTGAACCTGAGTCTCGCAGACGTTGAATCCATTTTTATTCTTTCTCTTTCGTCCCTTATTCTAAATTCTAAAAATTAGAAAAAAAAAAGGGAAAAAAGAGAAAAGAGGGAGGGGGGATTAGTCACAGATCTTTGATTCTATTTCTAATCTTCTTCATTCCTTCCGGTGTCAATAGCTAGAATGAAAAAAAGGGGAATGTCAACGCATCGGGGAAAAAACGATTAATCTCTATCAATATACCTGCTAAAGCCCCGAACCATAACGTACTTAGTACTGGGGCCACGGAGAGATATGTTTTTAGATCTCGCATTGAAAAACCTCCTTTTTTATTGTAATACATAAAGATAATGCATATATGATTAGATGCATATGTAGTTAAGGGCCGTTTAGAGTTGTACACGGAATCCCTAATTCCAATTGAAATGTACAACGATCCATAAGATTTCCTTTTCTTATTATTATATGTAAAAATATGTTAAATGAGGCCAAAAAAGACGAAATGGACAGAAAAGCTGTGTGTCTCAATGCAGGAAATAGGGATGTGGAAAACAAGAAAGGAATTCTCTACAATTATACTGTAGAACAATTTGAAGGGATGTGGCGCAGCTTGGTAGCGCGTTTGTTTTGGGTACAAAATGTCACGGGTTCAAATCCTGTCATCCCTACCTATTACTGCCCCGTTGAGCAGTAACGAGGAATCAGCTGAGATCGATTCAAATTGCATTGCGCGGAAGTTCATTTTTATGAAACTATAGAATATATAGATATAAAATGAAAATGGATTAGTTTAAAAAAAATCTTTTCTTTACATCCTTTTCTATTCTGATAAGAAAGCGCTCTTAGTTCAGTTCGGTAGAACGTGGGTCTCCAAAACCCGATGTCGTAGGTTCAAATCCTACAGAGCGTGATTTTTTCTTCATGAATTCAATTAGACTGAAATGGATTCAGTCGCTTGCACAACAATTAGAATTTGACCTCCTGTGGATTAAAGAAAGGAGGAGGCCAATCAAAAAAAGAAATGTGAATTAATCAAAGGTCCAACTGATCGCCACGCCTGTATTGTAAATATGCAGTTACGAATAATCCAGCCAAAGTAATAGGAATTAGACCTAACACGATTCCAAATAGAAAAACTTCAATCATTTCAATTTTTTGAAAAGGAGAAAAAAAGCGGTAATATCTATACCTAAATATTAATCCGAATTGATGTGAATCTCAATGACCAAGAATTGACAATTGACATGGTAAATAACTCTAGAATATACAGAATCTCACAGAAGCATTTCCTTTCTGAATTGTTTCTTTCAAATAGAAATTTTAAATAAGTCGTATCTTGCTCAGACCAATAAATAAAGCTGAAGTTATAGTTAAAGCCACTAGTAGAAAACTGAAATAACTGGTTATAGTAAGCATGAAAGGGCTAAATGAAATATGGTATTTTTATACATATGTTTCTAAAGTATTTACCTAAGTTTCCATTTTTCTAACATAGGAAGATATACAAAAATACCAATTGAAATAATAAGTCCAATTGAAAGTTTTGGATTCATCTATCATTATAGACGGCACGAAAAAAGAGAAAGTAACAGGCATATAAAATGAAACCGATTCATCATTTCTAAGATCTAGCCATCTCGCGATTCCTATCAACCAAGTCGTCGAGAATAAACGAACTGGATCGTGTAACTTCATTTAAAAACGAAACTCTTTTTGAATTATTATTTTGAATTCCATTTTTATGGAATACTATGTTTCCTCGTTCGATATTTTAAAATAAAGCCTCTTCCTTGTAGCTAGATCCAAATTTGGATTGAGATCCAATCCAACAATTCATTACAACTATTGATTCCAATTATTTTATTCTTTTTTCACTTTCTTTCATCGAATCATATTTGTTACTGGACAATTAACAAATTCCTTAAAATAAAAAGGGGGGATTCTAACAAAAACTGCCTCTACAACCATGAAAAAGAAATTTATAGATCTCCCATCCACTTAAAATTGAATTGTGGAAATATGATAATCTCTTTCATTGTAAGAATTTTATATTAAATACAGCATCATTTTACATCAACAGATAAAGGAAAGGAAAAAGAAATTATTTAGCACTTCCTTTCGATACTGATTCAATTTGCGTTGCTGTGTCAGAAGAAGCA